GACGATTTCACTATATTTCTTACCGGGAACAGGGCCTATCACAAGAATATTTTTTTTATCGGGACGATAACTCTGAAAAGAAAGATTTCCTATCTTTTCTTTCAACTCAGGAGAAATACGGTCGGGCGGCGCTAATTCGAATCCCTCGGGCAAAATAAGAACAGCACCCACATTTAACCCTCCCTTTTTCCCATTACCAAGAACTTGTTTCAGTTGCATATCATAAGGAATTCGAAGAACTGCTTCAAATACAGTATCGGGAAGCACAGTTTGGGGAACTTCAATATCCACGGGCTTATTAGCTAAATGGCAATTGGCACATACAATTCGTCCGGTTGCTTCTCGTGGGTTTTCATAACCCTGCTGCGCAAAAATGGGATATGCATTTGAAATAGATGTCCGAGTTATTACGTATATCATGATCGATACAGAAATCGATCGAATCATCTGTTCCTTTACCCAAGAAAAAGTATTTCTATTTTCCATATCCAATCGCAGATCCCAGAATTTCTACAATAAATTAGATAGGTAGCTAAGCTAATCTAGTTCCCTATACACGAGTCTGTTGTCATTCTACTGCAACAGTTGTACTGGAATGATGAATACCTTGAGCAGGTAGAAATAGAAAGAATTTTGCTAAAATGGAAAAGGGCTTTCTTTCTAAAGGAAGAAAGATGCTAATTTGATTAATATCAGGAAATCGAATGAGTTTATGCTTCACTAATTGAATGATAAATGACTACAAGCGAAGGAGATAGACGGTTTAAAGAAAAAAAGATCCAAAATTTAAAACATGTATCTAGAATCACTGGAAAACTACAAACAAAAATAGTGAAAATTAGCTCATTAGGAGCCCATCCAAGATCGTTGTAGACCCAACGAATTAGTAGTTCCCAACCGCGGGTGGAGTGAAATCCAACAAAAAAATCAGTAACTAAAAGAATCAAAAAAGCTTTTATTGAGTCATTTAAGTTATAGAAGAATTCCTGAACCCAAGAATTCAAAATGACAAGTTCCTCTTTACCCAGAAAAAAAGAACCACTTAGAATAGCCAAACAGATTATATTTGTCGAGAAATGCAAAATGATATGGAGATGATCCTCATTATCTATTTTGACCAATTGTATTATTTCCTTGTGTATTCCTATAGGAGGTTTTTGTACATGTGTCTTCGGTTTCTCTTTTATCATTTCGTCCAAGAGAAAAAGTTCTTCTAATTCTATGAATCTTTCTAGAACCTTTTTCTCTTGAATATCAGTTAAGAGAGTTTCAGATTGCCTGGTATTCCACCAATTCTTAATCCAAAGTTCCAGACATTTGTTAAAAGAGAAAGAGACTCCCCAGGGCAAAAGTACGATAAATACAAGATATAGGAAAGAAGGCAATGCTTTCTTTTTTTTCATTTTTGATCTGTAAATTGAGTTGTTAATGAATCTGCTTCATTCGCTGACTCTATTTCATTCGCTGACTCTATATGATATTTCTTTTTATTTGAAGCAAAAATTCTATAACAAGGTTTGAGACCTTGTATCTATTCCTCTTTTTTGTATACTAGTGGAATTTCATTGCATTGGGTTCTTTCTTAGATCTAGATGGAGTGGAATAGAGAAATAGAATAAAAAAAAAAGCCCTTTCAGATGAAAATGGAAGAATATTATGCCATATATCTCACTTGGACAAAACAAATTAGAAGCAATTTTCTCTTATCCTCGTTTGTTCCTTTCTTTAGATAAATACTCAAAAAAAAAATCTCCTTACAATAACGAATCCAATTCATTCAATTCATTTCCAAAAAATTAAATCGGTATTCAAAATACTTCAATTGGTACGCGCAAGAAATAGGCCAATTCGGCAGCTTTTTGTTCAATTTCTCGTGGAGTAAAAAACTTCTCATCAGTACGAGTCAAGGGAATGACCCCCTGGCCCCGGATTTCCATATAAAGGATACGACGAGGATAAAGACCCTCTTTAACCTGAATTCTAATTGATTGGATATCCCGCATAAGGAATCGAAGGAAGACGCGACGTTTTATTCCAGGGAATCCCCAACGAAAAATGCACACTATTCCCTCTTTTCTATCGAATCGGTCATAACCACTGCCTACATTCCACAAAATAGTGCACCACAAGTAGGAGCTAATGAATAGGCCCGCGATTCCGTAGAAAGACATCACGACCCCCTGTGGAAAAAAAAGAATTTGTTGAGATGGAAGTACAGATATCATATTCTTACCAAGATAACTGGAAGCCCCAACCGATAAAAATCCTAGTGAACCTAGAAAAAGAATACAGGCCCAGAAAAAATTACCTCTTTTTCGAGAACCTTTTAGAAGTTCTATCCATATGTGTTCTGATCGCCAATTCATATTAGATATACTAAATCCAGCAGCGGTCGATTGAAATTGAGAGAATAAGCTAAATGATTTTGACTTTACTTTTTTTGATTCTGAAATCGCCTTCAGTAACTAGTACTCCTGTGAAATAATTGGTTAGATACATTGACTTTCTATTCAAAAAATATCTGTTGATCTACTTAAAATAAAACTCGCTATACCCGGCTCCGCATATGCATGCATTTATGCTCGTAGCCTATATCCGCATCCATAGCCGTTTTTCATTTGTGTGTAGAAAGAGCCACATACCCTACCATATTATATTACTTACACTAAAAAATATCTGTATTATGATCCTGCGTGGAAATACATTGAGAAAATTCGGCCCCATCGGTTCTAGACAATCTTATTTTTCTGCACATAAAGAAATAAAGAAGCCATTGCAATTGCCGGAAATACTAAGCCTACTAAAGGCACGAAAATAGAAGGTAAGTTAAAATCCGTCATAGAATAGGTGTCTCAATTCAAATTTACTATTTCTATCTATTCGAAAAATATCTTAGGATTCTTATAATATAATTAAGTATATCTATTATAAGGAATATTGACTATTGTATTTTTTAGTTTGCAAAATAAAGATTTTTTATAGAATACTATAGAATACTTTAGTATTCTATAAAAAAAAATGAATGGAATGGATAATAAGAAAATTGCAAAAAAGGAGATTAAAAAGATTTGATTTTTCTTTTCCCGTCCTCATGGCCTTTCTATCCTTCTAATCGAACTTGAAATTGGATTCAAAAGAAAGCGATTGTGAAAATGAAATACCTCTTTCAGAATACCCTTTAAAAAAGGTCTCAGTACGACTTTTAGTCGAATGCGCCCATTTCGAATCCTAAATCAGTTTCGTCTACCTACTTCCACATGCAATACTTCTTCAACCACTCTCGGACCCCCACAAACGCAAGATGCGCGTCAGGTTTTGAAATAAGGATATCCCCCAACCCCAGTATACCGAAACTCGCTCTTATCCTATCCCACCGGTTGTAAGGATTCATACATAGGGCTTTTTAGTTGATTGATAGTGCCGTAAAGTTGAAGCTTTTTTAGACTTTTTTATTAAGCTGTAATTTCCTTCCTGCATACGTGCTCCTCTATCCTCTAGAAGCTCATACAATAATGCGCGGTAAAGGCGGAAAAATAGCATACTCAATCAAAATCAAAGGGCAAATTCTCTTACCTACTACAGATCTCATACTACCCCCTTAGACTTTTTAAGGCGATATACCACCCAAAGGGTATGAAAATGCCGGGTGGAGTTAGCTTTTCGACGAAAACCCGTCCCGTGCAGCGAAGTCCTGTTAGTAAGACCCCGCGCAAGACACAAGAATGGATTATAGAAGAATATTATTCCGAATACTCCTCCGGACGCGTATAGTAGCATTGCGATTCCTAATCTTTTTTCATTGATTCTTTCCCAATAAATAAAGACTTTTTCTGTAAATACTGCGTATTTGATTCCATTATCATATGATAATACTATATTTGTATTTATTTATTGTATTATACCTTTATATATTCTAAATATATAGAATAGAGGAATCTCGATTTGTCAAGTCTCATGATCGTATCAAGATCTATTTTTATTCGGCTCAATCTTAAAAAAAAGATTGAGCCGAGTTTAATTGCAATCAATTAGAAGAATAAAGAAGAATTACTGCATTTCGTAACTGCTTTTTTCTCTTTCTATTTCGCTTCTTTTTTATTTAGACCTTCTTTATATCTAGTTTTATCTACTTATCTATAGTATCTACCGGCTCGAACTCAAATTTGATCGCCTTCCATATTTCACAAGCTGCGGCTAGTTCAGGACTCCATTTGCAAGCTGCTCGGATAATTTCATTACCTTCACGAGCAAGATCGCGCCCTTCGTTACGAGCTTGTACACAAGCTTCTAAAGCCACCCGATTAGCTACTGCACCAGGTGCATTTCCCCAAGGATGTCCTAAAGTTCCTCCACCAAATTGTAATACGGAATCATCTCCAAAGATTTCGGTCAGAGCTGGCATATGCCAAACATGAATACCCCCTGAAGCCACCGGTATAACACCTGGCATAGATACCCAGTCCTGAGTGAAAAAGATACCGCGAGCACGATCTTTTTCAATAAAATCATCGCGCAATAAATCAACAAAACCTAAAGTCATTTCGCGTTCCCCTTCTAACTTACCTACTACTGTACCGGCGTGGACATGATCTCCCCCAGACATACGCAATGCTTTAGCTAATACACGAAAATGCATACCATGATTTTTCTGTCTATCAATAACTGCATGCATTGCCCGGTGAATGTGAAGAAGTAGGCCATTGTCGCGGCAATAATGAGCCAAAGTAGTATTTGCGGTGAATCCCCCAGTTAAGTAGTCATGCATTACAATAGGAACCCCTAATTCCCTCGCAAATATAGCTCTCTTCATCATTTCTTCGACTGTACCTGCAGTCGCATTCAAGTAATGCCCCTTGATTTCACCGGTTTCGGCCTGTGATTTATAAATTGCTTCGGCACAAAAGACAAAACGGTCCCTCCAGCGCATAAATGGTTGTGAGTTTACGTTTTCATCATCTTTGGTAAAATCAAGTCCACCGCGTAGACACTCATAACACGCTCTACCGTAATTTTTTGCGGATAATCCCAATTTTGGTTTAATAGTACATCCCAAAAAAGGACGGCCGTACTTGTTCAACTTATCCCTTTCAACTTGGATACCATGAGGCGGACCTTGGAAAGTTTTTGAATAAGTAGGGGGAATTCGCAGATCCTCCAGACGTAGAGCGCGTAGGGCTTTGAAACCAAATACGTTACCCACAATGGAAGTAAACATGTTAGTAACAGAACCCTCTTCAAATAGGTCTAATGGATAAGCTACATAAGCGATAAATTGATTTTCCTCCCCAACAACGGGCTCGATGTGATAGCATCGCCCTTTGTAACGATCAAGACTGGTAAGTCCATCAGTCCAAACAGTTGTCCATGTACCAGTAGAAGATTCGGCAGCTACTGCAGCCCCTGCTTCTTCGGGCGGAACCCCGGGCTGAGGAGTTACTCGGAATGCTGCCAAGATATCAGTATCCTTGGTTTCATACTCCGGGGTGTAATAAGTCAATTTATAATCCTTAACACCAGCTTTAAATCCAACACTTGCTTTAGTTTCTGTTTGTGGTGACATAAGTCCCTCCCTACAACTCATGAATTAAGAATTCTCACAACGACAGGGTCTACTCGATATGGATTAGGCGTAAATGAAACCTTTGCAAAAATCTTTTAAAACAAAAAGGGTATTCAATTAATATCAACTCATTAAAGAAAATGGAGGGCATACTTAAGTTAATGAATATGTTTCATTCATATATAATGCGTACACCCTGTGTATGTTCTATCCTATAGGAATTCTACTATAGGAATTCGATAGGAATTGAGTTGTTGTTATGGTAAGTTAACATGGTTCGTTATTAAACCATGGATTTGATTCACCAAATCCATCATTATTGTATACTCTTTGATAGATATAGCGCAACCCAAATCAATCCCTAATCCTTATTTTACAAGTTCTTAATAGGCCCCTTTCTTATTTTGAATGTAAATACCTAAATACTAAGAAAATTCTCTGTTGACAGCAATCTATGCTTCACAGTAGTATATATTTTGTATATCGAAGTCCTAGATAGGAAAGTAGAGTAGGGACAGATCCTCCACAAAAGGCGAAATGTATATGAAAAAAAAGATTGATTGAACTTTCCAACGGACTCATTCCATGAGTAAACGATTGAATGGGATTCGCTTGGGCAACGAAATCAAGTCCTCGTCCCCCTTTCTCTCTTATTGAATTAACTAATTCATTTCCTTTTGACTTTTGGATTTTTGGCTATTTTTTTGGATTTGATTTGGCATTATTCAACAAGAAAAAATTCGACAAATTCCTTTTTTTTTTTGAAAATTATGTGATAATTATGAGAACCAATCCTACTACTTCTCGTCCCGGGGTTTCCACAATTGAAGAAAAAAGCATAGGGCGTATCGATCAAATTATTGGACCCGTGCTGGATATCACTTTTCCCCCGGGCAAGTTACCTTATATTTATAACGCTTTGGTAGTCAAGAGTAGAGACACTGCCGGTAAGCAAATTAATGTGACTTGTGAGGTACAACAATTATTAGGAAATAATCGAGTTAGAGCTGTAGCTATGAGTGCTACAGACGGGTTGATGAGAGGATTGGAAGTGATTGACACGGGAGCTCCTCTCAGTGTTCCAGTCGGTGGAGCTACTCTCGGACGAATTTTCAACGTTCTTGGGGAACCTATTGACAATTTGGGTCCTGTAGATATTAATGCAACATTCCCTATTCATAGATCTGCGCCTGCCTTTATCGAGCTAGATACGAAATTATCCATCTTTGAAACAGGTATTAAGGTGGTCGATCTTTTAGCTCCTTATCGACGTGGAGGAAAAATAGGACTATTTGGGGGGGCTGGAGTAGGTAAAACAGTACTCATCATGGAATTAATCAACAACATTGCTAAAGCTCATGGAGGCGTATCCGTATTTGGCGGAGTAGGGGAACGGACTCGTGAAGGAAATGATCTTTATATGGAAATGAAGGAATCCGGAGTAATTAATGAAAAAAATTTGGAGGAATCAAAGGTAGCTCTAGTCTATGGTCAAATGAATGAACCGCCGGGAGCTCGTATGAGAGTTGGTTTAACTGCCCTAACTATGGCAGAATATTTCCGAGATGTTAATAAGCAAGACGTGCTTCTATTCATCGATAATATCTTTCGTTTTGTTCAAGCAGGATCGGAGGTATCCGCCTTATTAGGGAGAATGCCCTCCGCAGTGGGTTATCAACCTACTCTTAGTACAGAAATGGGTTCTTTGCAAGAAAGAATTGCTTCTACAAAAAAGGGATCCATAACTTCGATCCAAGCAGTTTATGTACCTGCGGACGATTTGACCGACCCTGCTCCTGCCACAACATTTGCACATTTGGATGCTACTACCGTACTTTCCAGAGGATTAGCTTCCAAGGGTATTTATCCAGCAGTAGATCCTTTAGATTCAACCTCAACTATGTTACAGCCTCGGATCGTTGGCAACGAACATTATGAAACTGCGCAAAGAGTTAAGGAAACTTTACAACGTTACAAAGAACTTCAGGACATTATCGCAATTCTTGGGTTGGATGAATTATCAGAGGAGGATCGTTTAACTGTAGCAAGAGCACGAAAAATTGAACGTTTCTTATCACAACCGTTCTTTGTGGCAGAAGTTTTTACCGGTTCTGCAGGAAAGTATGTTGGTCTTGCAGAAACAATTAGGGGATTTCAACTAATCCTTTCCGGAGAATTAGACGGCCTACCCGAACAAGCTTTTTATTTGGTGGGTAACATCGATGAAGCTAGCACGAAAGCTATAAACTTAGAAGAGGAGAACAAATTGAAGAAATGAAATTAAATCTTTATGTACTAACTCCTAAGCGAATTATTTGGGATTGTGAAGTGAAAGAAATCATTTTATCTACTAATAGTGGCCAAATTGGCGTATTACCAAACCACGCCCCCATTAACACAGCTGTAGATATGGGTCCTTTGAGAATACGCCTCCTCAACGACCAATGGTTAACGGCGGTTCTGTGGAGCGGTTTTGCGAGAATAGTTAATAATGAGATCATCATTTTAGGAAATGATGCGGAACTGGGTAGTGACATTGATCCGGAAGAAGCTCAACAGGCACTTGAAATAGCCGAAGCTAACTTGAGTAGAGCTGAGGGTACGAAAGAGTTGGTTGAAGCGAAGCTAGCTCTCAGACGAGCTAGGATACGAGTCGAGGCTATCAATTGGATTCCCCCATCCAATTGAATCCAATCCAATGGTTTAGTTGATACAAAGAAAAAGGGAAGAGGGGTAGAAAAAGTTATTAGATAGCGAAGCGAAGTAAGTCCAATGCTATCTAGTAATTTTTCTACCTACCTACCTACTATTGGATTTGAACCAATGACTCCCGCCGTATGAAAGCAATACTCTAACCACTGAGTTAAGTAGGCAATTTATCACCACAAAGGAAGACCCATTACTTCGATCGATTATAGATCGAATCCTTTTTATAAGCAATACTGCTCCGTTATTGGTATGTTATATAGTAAACAGATCAAAGGGATATCCTCTGGCATTAGAGAATATTCATCTTGACAAGAAATTATCTATATGTTAAGATATCTCTGACAAGGGCTATAGCTCAGTTCGGTAGAGCAACTCGCTTACACGTGCGCCAATGCTTTTCAAGGGAGCTTATTATGCAATGAACATAATTGATCTTATTGCAAAATCAATGTCTTACTTCATGGATTCGAGAGAATAGGAGAACAGTAGCCTGACAAACAGTCGGTTCAGTCCGATTCAGGTGCCAATTCAGGTGCCTAATCAAATAGAACCCTTATTGATTTGCTAGTTGATAAGGTAAATATCCAGCCCACTAAATGCTAGGCGTAATGAGGATAAGGGCCTCCAAAAAACTTCTTTTCGTTCTATGAACTTTAAGGTGTATGAAGTCTCATAGTCAACTCTTGCAGCGGAACGATAGAGACTCCATTTCACTTAGGTTGATTTAATTTAGGCCGGAGGCAGACCTAAGTCAAGGTAATCCTCCTTTGAAACACTTTGGTATTGCTCCTAGATAGATCATAATACAAATAATCAATCAGAGCACAGGGAGCCATCTCATTATCTTTCCGTAAAGAAAAACTATGGTGGACTAACTGATCTTTACATCAGTTGATGAAAGAGCCCAATGCAAAAAAATGCATGTTGGGTCTTTGAAACAGTTCGAATCATTTCGATAATAATCCGTTTGATCTGTTTTACCGAGAAGGTCTACGGTTCGAATCCGTATAGCCCTAATATGTCCTTTTTTTAGATTTTAGGATAGAGATCCTATGTTTCCTTTAGTATAGTTTTCATTTCCTCATTAGTACTTGTTTATAGACTGGACGGTCGCTTGCGCCATAGAATAGAGATAAAAGCATTACCACAGGCTCATTCATCGAAAATCTTAGAGACAGGAAAAGAAAAACGAATTTCTATCAAATCAATAGAAGGAAGGATCCCTTACCTGATTTGAATTCCATCCTCCTTCAAATAGGATATGCTCTAAGTCCCTAGACTTCCCTATAATAACTGCAATGATTTTCTCCATCTTGCGAATTCCTACTTTGTTTGAAGTATATTACTTTGCTTATATATACATTATCTAAATCGATCTACTTTCTATAAAATAGAAAAATTGAAATAAAATCCAAAAATAAAGAAAGAGTAAATAAGAAAACAGAATATTCTGTCTCATAGTTCTGAAATAGAGTTCTTTATTTTTATAGTATTACTCCTCATTAGGCTGCATACATTAGTCATCCTATCTTAATTAGGTTCTAATTATAAATAGAATGGAAATCAAAAAGAAAGGGAGTCGGGATTCCATTGGATGAATCTTTAAAGAAGACAGGGCACAGAGGAAACAAAGGCTAAACTAAGTGCTTTGATTTGAGCAAAACGGATTCTTGTTTCACCGAGGAAAAGAGAGAAGTTCTGGATAAATTGACAACGCTGACTTGAATTGAC